AGGATTATAAGTGGATCGATTTCTTGGATTTTGATTGGCGATTGGGGATAGATGGACTCTCACTAGGACCCATTTTATTGACAGGATTTATCACGACTTTAGCTACTTTAGCGGCTCGGCCAGTTACTCGGGATTCCAGATTATTTCATTTTCTGATGTTAGCGATGTATAGTGGCCAAATAGGATTATTTGCTTCTCAAGATCTTTTACTTTTTTTCATTATGTGGGAGTTAGAATTAATTCCCGTTTATCTACTTCTATCCATGTGGGGAGGAAAGAAACGTTTGTATTCAGCTACAAAATTTATTTTGTATACTGCGGGCAGTTCTATTTTTTTATTAATGGCAGCTTTGGGTCTCGCTTTATATGCGTTCAATGAACCAACATTCAATTTTGAAAAATCAGCCAATCAATCATATCCTGTAAGCCTAGAAATACTATTCTATATTGGGTTTCTTGTTGCTTTTGCTGTCAAATCACCGATTATACCTTTCCATACATGGTTACCAGACACCCACGGAGAAGCACATTATAGTACTTGTATGCTCTTAGCTGGAATCTTATTAAAAATGGGGGCATATGGATTGATTCGAATCAATATGGAATTATTACCCCACGCCCATTCTTTATTTTCTCCCTGGTTGGTAATAGTAGGCGCAATACAAATAATCTATGCAGCTTTAACATCTTCTGGTCAACGAAATTTAAAAAAGAGAATAGCCTATTCTTCTGTATCTCATATGGGTTTCATAATTATAGGGATTTGCTCTATAAGTGATATGGGACTCAATGGCGCTGTTTTACAAATAATATCACATGGATTTATTGGTGCTGCACTTTTTTTCTTGGCGGGGACGAGTTATGATAGAATACATCTTGTTTATCTTGACGAAATGGGCGGAATGGCTACCCTAATGCCAAAAATATTCACGATGTTCAGTGTCTTATCATTAGCCTCCCTTGCATTACCGGGCATGAGTGGTTTTGTTGCGGAATTAATAGTCTTTCTTGGAATAATTACCGGCCAAAAATATCTTTTAATGCCAAAAATTCTCATTACTTTTGTAATGGCAGTTGGAATGATATTGACTCCTATTTATTTATTATCGATGTTACGCCAAATGTTCTATGGATACAAGCTGTTTGATGCCGCAAACTCGTATTTTTTTGATTCTGGGCCCCGGGAATTTTTTGTTTCGATATGTCTACTTTTACCAGTAATAGGTATTGGACTTTTTCCGGATTTCGTTTTCTCATTAGCAGTTGAGAAGGTTAGTGCTATTCTATCTAATTATTTTAATAGGTAGTTATTCGAAATAAAACAAAAAATCAATCAAAAAAAACCTATTCTTTCATTAAAACAAAAAAAGAAGAATTACAACCAAATATCTTTGGCATTTGTGAGAACCTTTTGAATCACTATATTACTTGATTCAAAAGGTTCTCAGCCACTTAACTGAGGTTTCTTATATATCTATAATTATTATAGAATATAATAATATATTTCTTATATTCTAATTATAGGCTGGGTTGGGTTGTCCTATGGTTTTATTCGTCAATACTTTTTTTTTTCAATTCAATTTAATGTAAATGAACCATAACTATGTAGTCCTATTCCCAATAAATTAACCCCAAAATAGCATACCCAGATTATAAAAAAGCCTATAGAAGCAACAATTGCAGAACTGAAACCTTGAAAATTTTTATTGCTTCGAGTATGCAAATAAATTGCAAATATGACCCAAGTAATAAATGCCCAAGTTTCCTTCGGGTCCCAATTCCAATAGGACCCCCATGTTTCATTAGCCCAGACTGCTCCTGAAAGGATACCTATGGTTAAAAAGATAAACCCTATACTAATAATACGATAACTCCAATTATCCAATTGTTGAATCAACTGAAATCTGTAATAATTCCTATCCTTATTCCTATTTGTCTCCTTATTCCTATTTGTCTTTAAAGACAAAGAAGAAAGAGTTCGTGACAAATCGTTCCTTTGCCTCATGTAAAGGATGGAAAGGATCTTGGCGAAGGAAAAATCTTTTAAGAAATTTATGCTTTTTTTAACAGTTCTTATGACGACTTTTCGAAATCGAATTACTAGAAGTGCTACTGATAATAATGATCCACATAAAAGAGCTGCATAGCCCAATATCATCATACTTACGTGCATCATTAACCATTGGGATTGCAGAGCAGGTACTAAGATTTCGGATTGATGCATATCAGTTAAAAAACCCGAAGTAGCAAAGCTTTGGGTACAAAAAGTACTAGGCGCGGTTATTACGCTTAATAAATTTTGATGCTTTTTAAAATAAGGAACCATATGAATAATGGAGAAACCCCAAGAAAGGAATATTAATGATTCATATAAATTACTTATTGGTAAATGTTTCAAATAAATCCAACGAGTAATTAATAATCCTGTTATACAGCAAAAAGTAATTAGCATACCCTTTTCTGACGAATCAGATAATTCGGTAAATTCAGCGACTAATAAACTTAGCAAATTAATTAAAATTACAATTGAAACCACCGAAAACGATATATGAGTCAATACATGCTCAAAACTTAACATAATCATAAAAGAAAAGACAAAAAAAACGTAATAAAGTTACTTTAATTATGCATAAGGCATATTTAAATTGGGAATTCAATTCATTATACGATTTTTTGTATCCTTTTGAAAACAAAAAGACGTTATGCCGCTACTCGGACTCGAACCGAGATGCTCTAGCACTGCTTCCTAAGAGCAGCGTGTCTACCGATTTCACCATAGCGGCTTGCTCAACATTATAATAACCTATTTTGATTCAATCGTCAAACTTAAAGTGCTCAATTTAATAGAATATTTTTTAGGTCAATCAAATTAATGAAAAAACAATTGGAATTTCAAATTCCAATTTTAGTGATCCATTCTAAGGATTTCTGGAAATATTTTTTTGTATTACTCGTTAGAATTTCATTCTGTAGTGAACTTTTATTAGGATTTAGTAAACCAATTAGATATTGGTCTCCGGGTATATTATATAATAAAAAAAGAATTGTTAGTTCTGTTCAAAAAGATTGACCAATTCAATATATATATTTTGACACAATGTTGGGCCCAAACATATTATCATGATCAAAACGAGATTTTTCAAAATTTATAGAGTTTGATCTACCTAAAAGTGAAAGGCGCTTTTTTTTTTTTTTCTTAATTGAGTTGAAAGCACAAAAAGCTTGATTCCATTTTCTATAGTTATTTCAAATAATAATTGTTAAGAAAGTTTTAAAATAAGCTTGAAACTTATTCAAATTCTTGATTGATTTTTTTACTAAAGACCTTAGATTTGCCCTTTTCTATTTAATTTTCCATTCAAAGTTTAAATAAAAATACAAATAAAAATCAAACACGTCTTAATCTTTTGATTTTGTCTCTTTATTTATTATTGTTATGCTTTTTTATGATTCTGACAAGTGGGTCGATGGGGAAAATCGGAATCCCCATCCCCAAAATGATAAACGAAATTCTACTTTTTCTCATATCAAGTCGAGTTGAATTAGCCCAGGTTTTTCTTTTTTATTTGTCGCACAAAAAAACTTTTCGAATTACCAGTAGAAAGGGATTTTGCTAAGGAAAAAGCTTTCAACGCTGCCCAAGATCCTTTTCTTTTCCAAATATTTTTTCGAATACGCTTTTTTGCTATAGAAGTGCGCTTTTTTGGAACTGCCATTAAAAAAAAAGAAAGTAATTAATATTCTATATGGATGTGAAAGACATCTATTGTTAAAAAAAACTCATTCTTTATTATATCGATTATATCGATCTTTTTAGTTAGTCTTTATATGATATTCTCTTCATCTTCATAAAAAAGCGCGTCCATTTTTTTCTTTTTTTTTTTTTCTTTCGATTTATATCCTTTTTTATCATACTACATTAATCAAGAATTATTTCTTTGATTGAATTGAGTAAGGATCTGATAAAAAAAAGATTGTTTTTATCATTCCGATTCAAATTCAAATAAAAATCGAGTACTATTTTTGATAAAATTCTGCACTCTTTCTATATGTATCTAATCTATATGTATAAAAATCCTTATTAATTATTGTAATTTATAATAATAAATGCAAATTTCATTTTAGAATTAGGTATCCTTTTCAATTTTCACTAGTATCCTTGTGATATCATTTGACCAATTTAAACTTCTTAATTTGAATATATGAAGTATTTGGAAAAAGATTAAGAATAATTTTAAATAATGAGATTTTTTTATGGAACATACATATCAATATTCATGGATTATACCTTTCGTTACACTTCCAGTCCCTATATTAATAGGAATGGGACTCCTACTTTTCCCGGCGTCAACAAAAAAACTTCGTCGTATGTGGGCTTTTTCAAGTATTTTTTTGTTAAGTACAGTTTTAGTTTTTTCGACCAATCTGTCTATTCAGCAAATAAATAACAGTTCTGTCTATCAATATATATGGTCGTGGACCATTAACAATGATTTTTCTTTAGAGTTTGGATATTTGATCGACTCACTTACTTCTATTTTGTTAATATTAATTACTACGGTTGGAATTTTTGTCCTTATTTATAGTGATAGTTATATGTCTTATGATCAAGGCTATTTAAGATTTTTTGCTTATATGAGCTTTTTCAATACTTCAATGTTGGGATTAGTTACTAGTTCGAATTTAATACAAATCTATATTTTTTGGGAATTAGTTGGAATGTGTTCGTATCTATTAATAGGGTTTTGGTTCACACGACCGATTGCGTCCAATGCTTGTCAAAAGGCGTTTGTAACTAATCGTGTAGGCGATTTTGGTTTATTATTAGGAATTTTAGGTCTTTATTGGATAACGGGCAGTTTCGAATTTCAGGATTTGTTTGAAATATTCAATAACTTAATTTCGAATAATGACAATGAACTTTTCTTTTTGACTTTGTGCACCTTCCTATTATTTTCCGGTGCAATTGCTAAATCTGCGCAATTCCCCCTTCATGTATGGTTACCAGATGCCATGGAAGGACCCACCCCTATTTCCGCTCTGATACACGCGGCTACTATGGTAGCCGCGGGAATTTTTCTTGTAGCTCGACTTCTTCCTCTTTTCGTAGTCATACCTTATACAATGAATCTAATAACTTTGATAGGGATAATAACAGTACTTTTAGGAGCTACTTTAGCTCTTGCTCACAAAGATATTAAAAGAAGTTTAGCTTATTCGACAATGTCTCAATTGGGTTATATGATGTTAGCTTTAGGTATGGGGTCTTATCGAGCCGCTTTATTTCATTTGATTACTCATGCATATTCAAAAGCCTTGTTGTTTTTAGGATCTGGATCCGTTATTCATTCAATGGAAGCTATTGTTGGCTATTCCCCAGATAAGAGCCAGAATATGATTCTTATGGGGGGTTTAACAAAACGTGTTCCAATTACAAAAAACGCTTTTTTATTAGGAACTCTTTCTCTTTGTGGTATTCCACCCCTCGCCTGTTTTTGGTCTAAAGATGAAATTCTTAATGATAGTTGGTTGTATTCACCTATTTTCGGAATAATAGCTTGTTCGACGGCGGGATTAACAGCCTTTTATATGTTTCGGGTTTATTTACTTACTTTTGGGGGGCATTTCAATGTTCATTTTACAAATTACAGCGGTAAAAAAAGCAGTGCGCTCTATTCACTATCTCTATGGGGTAAAGGAGAATCAAAAATGTTAAAAAAAAAAATGGGTTTATTAGCTTTATTAACAATCAATAATAGTGAACGGGCTTCTTTTTTTTGTAAGAAAAGATATCAAATTGACGGTACTATAAAAAAGATAACGCGCCCTTTTGTTATTAATCATTTTGGAACTAAAAGCATTTTTTCCTATCCGCAAGAATCAGATAATACTATGTTATTTCCAATGTTAGTTTTGGGACTATTTACTTTCTTTATTGGAGCAATAGGAATTCCTTTTAATCAATTTAATCAAGAAGGGGTGGATTTAGATATATTATCTAAACTGTTAAGTCCATCTTTAAACCTTTTGCATCAGAATGAAAAGAATTCTGCGGATTTTTATGAATTTGTAACAAAGGCCACTTTTTCGATCAGTATAGCTTTTTTTGGAATATTTATAGCCTCTTCTTTATATAAGCCGGTTTATTCATCCTTACAGAATTTTAAGTTCTTCAATTTGTTCGTCAAAAGGGGTCCTAAAAGAATTTTTTGGGATAAAACAATAAACATGATATATGATTGGTCTTATAATCGTGCTTACATAGATACTTTTTATGCACGATTTTTAACTAAAGGTATAAGACAATTAGTAGAATTTACTCTGTTTTTTGATAGACGAGTAATTGATGGAATTGTCAATGGGATCGGTGTTATGAGTTTCTTTATAGCAGAGGGTATCAAATATGTAGGAGGCGGACGGATCTCTTCTTATCTCTTAGTTTTTTTATTTTATATATTAATATTAATTTTAATTAATTTACTATTTTATTAATTTTAACTCTCTTCTAATATTATTTTTTTTTCTATTAAATATTAAAATAAAATATATATTTTATTTCATATGATATGAATTATCATGTTTATCTTGAATTATACTTTAATTTCTTTTTCTATTAATTCTATATTTTTTAGAATTCGAATTCTATATTAATTATTAATATATTTAATATTTTTTATTAAAAAGTTTAGTTTAGGTTGGTTTTAGGTTGGTTAATAGGTGAATTTTTTACCATAAAATGAAATCCTCCTCCTACCGCCCATTTTTAAAATAGTTTTATTGATCAGGAATAATAACAAAAAATGGAATAAGAATAATAAATAAGAATGTCAATTCGTTTTTCTTTTTATACACAAAAATCTTCAATTCGTTAGCAATTCCGAATTTTGTCAAATAGAATTTCTTATTAATTAATACAATTTTTTTTTTCTTTTTTTTTAGTTGGCTAGAAATAAAAAAGGATAGTATATCTCTTCACTTACAAAAGAGAAAATTTTGTATCTCAAAGTCAATTCCATGGCTTCCTTTCTAGATAGAATTGATAGGCAATCGAATTCCAGGTATCAGAATAGAATATAGAATGGAAAACAAGGAATGTGTCTATATCCTTGTTTTCCTATATTAGATCAGATATGCTATAGAATATATATATATGACAAACGTACCTTTATTTCATTTTCAATTGTGGATAGATACGTATCCTTAACATACTGAACCGACTGGAATTATTTGTATTAAACCAAAAGCGGTTCATACAAGCTAAATCTTCGAATCGAAAATTGGGCCAAAGAAAAAGTTTGAATTGAAGTAGTTTCTTTTTCTCTCTATCAAAATATTGACTTTTTTCTATAATGTCATATTGACTTTTTTCTATAATGTCAAAGCGGCTGCAGTTTTTTCTATTATTACTTTTGAAAAGTTCTGTATTCATATGAATATCATTTTCTTTTTTTGAATTGAAAGAGAGTAGAATTCTCAACTCTCTACGACTTCTAGTGGATAAAAGATTTTCAGGAACAAGAAAATCTTTTTTCTTTCTAAATCCAATTAGACTTTTAAGTCTTTCAATAGATTTGAACAAATTCTCTTTATTAATATAGCTTTTTTCTCCGCATCCTTGATTAATTTGTTGTTTGGTCTTATGAACCAATAAAATAGCTATGGTTTGATACATAAGAAATTTTCCATTAAGCTTCGTCTTGCTTTTTTTCGGTACATGCGGAATCTCAACAACCAATCTTCCTCTAGAGATCAATTTTAGATCTCCCCTAGTCCTATCCTTAAGCCGAGCATTTTTCTTTTGACTCCGAAAAGCAAAAATGTCCACATTAAATTCTCTTCGTCGAATCAAGGATTTAATCCATAGATTTTTCTTTGTTTTGTCCTTTTGAAAGAAGGCCTTGTCTTTTAGCAGGTAAGTATATGTTTGGATATTCGACGAAATGCTTTCGTCTACATCCTTAGCATCTATGGTCGCTCTGAATGGCTGGTGAGCTCGCCGTTTGAGTGGACTCAAAAGAAAATTCCGCCAACCGGTGCTTTGTGGTGTACTGATGATTATTCTGCTCCTGGTTTGTGGTCTCCTGATGATTATTCTTCTCTTAGCGTTTTTTATTTTTGGTCTACTGGTGATTACGCTTCTACTGGTGATTAGTCTTCTACTGGTGTTTCTTGTTCTCCTGGTGGTTCTCTTTGGTATTCTGAGAATTGATTGAAGATTCACTGGGTTCTGAAATCGAGTTTCTTTATAATTGAAAAGAAGTAATTGGGTTGGTATTACCCACGGTCTTCTCTTATATGCGTTGTAAAGTTTGTCGAATTTTGAAAAAAAGAACCCCAATTCAAAATTTGATACGAGACAGTATACTATTTCGTCATTCATTCCCATCCAATCTAACTCAGGTGGGTGTCTTTTTACAAATTCTTGACCTCTTTTGACAAGCATAGGATACAAAATATCTTTGTCACAAAAACGATCTCGGTCACCGTCTTTCTCAATTATTTGATATTTATTCCCCTTACTCTCCGTTTCAGTATTTTCTTTGTTTTTTTCAATATTAATCCAGAATTCCATTTTTTCTTTGTTTGTAAGACAAAAATGGAAAATTCTCCAATCCAAATATTTTCTCTTCGGGCTTTTCTCCATATCGAAAAGAGCCTCTGATTCTAGATAATCGGCAACAAAAGACTTCTGTGATACTAGATATTTGGCAGGATTCTCTGCTTCTAGAAAACCTGGAACGCACTCCGATTCGGGAATCCCCTCTAATTCTAGAAAAAATAGAAAGTCCTCTGTTTCTAGAGAATCGGCAATCCCCTCTGATTGTAGAGAATTTTGGAAATTTTCTAGAGAATTCGGGAAATTAGAGTTAGGTATACTTAGCGAAGGTGTACCTCTTAAGATATGAAAGAATTCCCTTTTCATTTTATCGGTTTTGTAATTAAAACAAATTTTTTTCTTATCGCCGCTATAGCTATAATTAATGGATTTATGTGATAAAAGATTATATCTGTTGTGTTTTTTAGAATTATCTTTTACTTTGAGTAATAAATCCAATTCAGAGAAATTCGATTTGTTTAAATCTTTATTTTTAACTGTATCTTTATTTTTAACTGTGCGCTGTATATTTTGCTGGGACCCCATCATCAGTATTGACAAAAATATCTACACGTCTTTTTATTCGTACAAAATGGAAATCTGGAGGATTCGCTACGTCGATTTCTTGCACCCTGTTCACCAGTGCGAGTGCGTTAGTACAGCGTTCAATTATTTTCTTTCGCCAATGTAGTACTGCATTAGACAATAAAGAGTTTAAAATTAGTATTCGATCGTCTTCCTGTAAATCGATTTTTTCTTCCTTGCGAGCTGGAAATAAAGAGAGCCCTTTAAAAATGAAATTTGATAGTGATTTTCCAGCAAATTCATTAATTAAGTTCAAAACAAATTCATTAACTAAGTTCAAAAAATAAGCAATTTTTATTGAGAATGATTTTCTATTAAATGTATCTATTTTTGGTTCAAATTCTTGATAATTAGTAGTCAAAAGGATAAGATACATTTTATTTGCCATCCCTCCGAAATTCTCATTTTCTATTTCTTCTAGAGGAAGTCCTACTTTATTTTGAAGAAAGGGTGCATATTGAAAGTGGACTTTTCCCCGAGAGTGCCCGCACAATACAGGATCCAATAGTTTAGGTAAATACTCTTTTTTCCTTTTATGCCTACATAACCTAGTTCTTTTCTCAAGTATATTCCGAATAGGAAATCCTTTATCTAGATTTTTGACTCTATTTAAAAACTCATTACTTAGGGTTTTCTTTCTTTGTTCATTGTTAGAATTCCAAGGATTATACAATTCCGTAGAGGTGAGTTTTTCTGTTGTCAATAAAGAGATTTTTCTTTGTATCTTTTCCAAAAAAGTTGACAAAACAGATGGATACGTAAAAGATATTCTTTCCTTTCCATCACTTCGACATGTATGAAAAAAATATTCTGACATCC